GCCACAAGGGCGCCATATTCTAGGAGCCCAAACTATGTGATTGAATAAATCCTCCTCTATCTGTTGCGGATCGAGGGCCCCTTCCCCTTCTTCAAACTCCGATTCGTATTTTTCATATAGAAATCTCTGATCAACGATAGAACAAGATCCATTTTGCATCATATCTAACTGATTCCTTGGTTCGGACCGAAGAAGTAATGTCACTCGATTATTATCAAACTGACTGCAATATTTTTCTGTCCGTGAGGATCCCGCCAGAGCCAGAGCGCCTTCTACTTCTAATAGTAATAATAGTAATAGGCCATGAACTAGATCAGAATCATTCTCAACGAATCCATAAGAAGTGATCCAATTTTTTTCATCGTGTCTGGATGAAGCCCAAAGATCTTGAGCGACCGATCCGGCAGAACAACTCAAAAGATAAAGAAGTATCGTGAATTTCTTCATGCTCGTTCCAAGTTCGAAGTACCATTTGTACAAATAAGAATCCCCTCCCTTACATGATTTCTTCTTCATATAGATAGATATAGGATCTATGGGGCAATTACTTAGAAGTACATTTTGTGTAACAGCCCTTCCTATCTGATAGAAAAGGATCCCATGATCCTGAACCGATCTTATCTGGGATCGAAAATCCCAAGTTTTTCTATGAAGAGCTGATCTAATTGTATTAGTTTCTATAATGGATTTCTTCTGTGTAATACTAATCGATAGGGCCTCATTGATAAGTGCTACAAGATCTCGCGCATTGGAACCCATGGTTATGGACCCGAATCCGTTAGTATGGAACATCTTCTTTTCCAAGTGAAATCCCCTAGTATATGAAAGAATGAAAAAGTGCTTTCGTTGTTGTGGAAGAAGAAGCCTTCGTATCTTAATGCATGTATTTAATTTATTCGGAGCTATTAGAGCGGGATCCACTTTTTGGGGAATATGAGTCGAAGCAATAACAAGAATCTTTCCAGTGGAACATCTTTCACAATCCCTGGAGAGATAGTTCTCTAATAGACCGAGGGATAAGTAATTCGACTCATTTACATGCAGATCATGAATGTTTGGAATCCATATTATGCAAGGAGACATTGCTTTTGCTAATTCGAATTGAAGGGTGATATCAAATCGGTCTATTTTCGGCGTCATATACATAGTTAGCACATTCGTCATAGTTAGCAGCTCCGTATCAATATCAAGGTCATCATCACTATCATCAATATCGTCACTATCATCAATATCGATATCGTCACTATCATCAATATCGATATCATGAATAGGCTTGTCATCCAGGAACTTGTTCGGAAATACCGTAATGAAAGGAACATAGGAGTTTGTCGCTAGGTATTTGACCAAACAGGATCGTCCAGTTCCTATAGAACCTATCACTAAAATACCTCTAGAAGGGGATAGGGCTAAGCGGAGCGAAAAGGGTTTTCCATGAGGAGATGGGGAATGAAAACTATTAGCCCCACACGAGGTTTGTGAATAAGTGATTGTCTGATAATGAGCAAGGAATATCCGTCTTTCTGCTAAACAGGATCTATTGAACTCATAATTCATTAGATCCTTTTTATGAATGTCAACTAAGTATCGTAAGGAAATTGATCCCGGTTGTTCAATCATTTGATAACCAGAGTCATTCTTTGATAAATGATCACTATAAGTCAGACTCAATAGAATTTGATCAATCCTTTTTTCTGTCGTTAAGGTGGAGAACTGAACCAAGAATTCTCTTTCTTCATCATCAATCGAATCACTGTTCGCGACCCAGAATTCTATTTTCTCATCAATCCAATCACCGTTCACGTTTTTTCTTTTTCTTATCAATGAATAGATCTCTTTACTTGTACGACTTAGATGTCTCGTATTTCTCGAAAAAATGATTCGATTGATGGGATTTGGTATGATACTTACAAGATCGATGAGATTGATCTTCCAATATTTATTCTTAGAACGTATTGATTTGACCCCATAAGCGGGACCACCGCCCAATAGCATGTTGCCACCAGAAGCAGAACCCCGTATTTCTTCCAGAGAATCTCCTAATTGTTCCAGAACAACTAGAAAGAGATTCTTTAACCAGAAAGAATTCAGTTCAGATGTAGGATACCTATCCAGAAGTTTTCGAAATTCCATCATGTATGATGGAATCATCAAAGATTTGATCTTTTCTAACTCTGTCTGTAACTCACTAGAGGCTCGGATTCTTTCTGAAACAAAGAGAAGATGTATACGAACGAGATATCCAGCAACAAGAAGAAGGAAAAAGATGGAATAGAGGAACTCCCGAGCATTTGTTGATCTCAGATGTGCCCATATCAATGGAACGGGTGACTCATTATTTCGATGAATCATTTCTTCGGACAGAAGAAGATTCTGTAAACATTGACTCGAAATCTCACTTATCAGAGTCCATTGTGGAAGAATCTTCTGAGGAATTGGCCGTGATATATCTGATCCATGCATCATATCATGAAAAATGGATACAAATTTTTTACTACTACTCAGTATCGGCAATGGGTCTGAAAGAGTATCTAAAAGGGTGAAATTGAGATATTTGCACCCTGTCGAAGTAAGGAACCATGGCATATATGTTTGGAACAGATTCCATTTTGAGAGATTTGAAAAAGCACTATCTCGTTGAAAGGTTCTATACATCTGCCCTTTCTCAACGCATTTCTTTAGACAAAGACTCCGTTTTTTCCTCTTTCCGGATGGTAAAGACTTCTCAGAACATGGAGTGTGAATCAAACCCATGTTTGAATTGAAACTGAGATACTGATGCAAGTTATTCCCTTCTGAATCAGATAGATTCATATCTGAAAGAGGCTGACAATAAGTTTTTTCCAAATTGACTATTTGTTCCTCTGTTAGAGGTGTTGCAGAAATGTCTGCGATCGAGTAAATAGCTCCACGAACGAATGGATCGGATCGAATTGGAAAATGGAAAGATTTGTACAATTTGTACAAGTTATACGTTTCATCACCACTTTGTGGGAAATCGTTAGGTATGAAGATGTCAGATACCTGTGACTCGATTGGTGAAATAGTCTCTCTCTCCAAAAAAAGATATTTTTTTTTATATCCGACGCACAAAGAAAAAGATTTTGTTATGCGAATGGACAAGATATTGAGGAATTGTCCATATGTAAGATCATAATTATTGATACGGGTCTTTTCCACATCAAAGGGGAATCTTTTGTTACAATAGAACCCGTAGAAGTGATGTGGATCATTCAAGAATCGAAGTCGATTTGCTTTATAAAAAGAAGATATCAATGAACTTCTATGAAATGGTTTCACGGGATTCAGCCAATTGTCTCGATCGTGGGATATCATTGAGAAATAGGAATCCGTGTTATCAAAGGATTTCCTGCGATTCTTTCTAGTATGGAATGAGTCAATCACCCGCTTTGGTATCTTTTTGAACAAAAATGGTACTATTGTTCCTCCATTGATCAAGAATTTCGGTCTTTGGGAAGTATCATGATCATCCAATAAGAAGGGTTTCAATTTCTTCAAATGAACGATTTGAACACCTATGGATTCTAACAACTGATTGCAGAGTTGATCATTCGGACCTTTCAATTCATAGATGTGGATCTCGGACCTATGAATGGGGATATTCCCGATACTCAGAAAGAAAAAGGGAAGTGACTTGGACAAAAAGAGAAGTGACTTGGACAAAAAGAAACGAAGTGACTTGGACAAAAAGAAACGAAGTGACTTAGACAAATCTTCTTTGTCGATAGCCTCGGACCAATCAATCGAATATTGATTAATACGTAATCGATCGAACACTACTTGCACTACTTGAAAAGGATTCTTCTGTTCAGAAATGAAATGTTCCAAATGTTCCTGGAAATTCTTGCTCCCATTGGACCATTTGTATCTATATGCATCAGGATCCCGATTCATGGATCTCTCAGTTCGAGAAATAAGAGGATCAAACCATTTCTTCTGACTCTTTTTCAAATTCGATAAATGTTGGTTGATCGTATATTTCATTATAGTTATATGATTCAGAGTATCATTTCCTATTTGATCCCTTTGAATTCCATATTCGAAGTTGCGATCGGATCTATTCATTAAAAAGAATCGATTCGATACATTTCTTATGTACCCATAGGTGCTATATTGGATTTGAATCAGATTTCGGATCAATCTATATTGATTGACTGCCTCCATTATGTTGTTGCTAGCAAATACCGCTGTTTTTAGTTTGGGATCTTCCAAATCATTCCCGCAGTAGATCCGGACCGATTTTTTTCTGATCCTTCGAGAAAAAGATTCATTCTCCTCATAAAAAAGAGGAGGTAGAACCAATAAAGATTTCTTTTTCGATTCATCTCTGGAGTTGAATACCTCATTCAAGAATTTTTTTTGATCCAACCCGTAGGAATCAATAGAAAAGGCAAATCCCCTATGATACACCAGATCCGGCTCGGTTATTGATAGAGTGAATAGATCCGCCATTTCTGGGAATCTCTCTTCTGATTCAAAAAAATCGTGGCGTAACGCGTATCCCCCTTTGTTCCGGTCATGGAATAGATGAAAGAAATCAAAAAATGGATTTTTGTTCAAGAATGAAATCTTATTGGAACTGTCCATATCCGGTTCATCCTTCGGAACCATATCACATCCCGGATCTGGTTCCGAAGGATGAATTGAGACGGTATCTTGTAAATACGTAATTATCTTGAATATATCAACCATTTCTTTATTTTCCGCTCGCCTGGAAGGGACAAAAGAAACATCTTGTTTTTTCTTCAACAATTTCTGATCTCTAGTGGGCCTCTCAGTAGGATTCGAACCCAGATGAAGTTCTGACCATCTGTCAGAGAAAAAAGAACGAATTGATCTTGTAGGATTCCCAAGAAATTCTTCGATTTCTTCCGGAAGCAGATGATTATTCATCCGCTTCTCAGGTTCCGTGAATAGCCAGGACATGGAGGAAGATCCAAAAAGGCATTTCGGGAATCGATCTGATTCTATCTCTGTTCGTT